GGATCCAAAAAACCAGTCAAGATATGATATATTGGTCATATCACTGTAGCAACTGAAATCTTTTTTGCATAAACAAAAGAAAAATAAATCTGATTCTAAATTGTGAAGCGAAGAAGAAATATGTGGATAAACGGAAGGGTGAAAGAAGGGGAGAAAAAACAAAAACAACGAAACGATATAAAATTCCATCCAATATGTAAGGTTTATGAGTCATCTCATAAAAAAGCAATGTAATAAAGCATCAATCAATATGAATTCATAAAAAAGAAAACGAATCCGTTCATAGAACAAAAAAAATAAGAGCTTCGAGCCAATAAAGACTAAGAAAATTGGCTCAAGAAAAAATCTCATTATGAGCTCCGTTGTAGAAATCAGACCTAACCATTAAGTAAGAAGCGATGGGAACGATGGAACCTGTGAATCCAAATCTATTGAAAACAGACTCATTGATCAGGATGGCGAAACAAACCAGAGACTAATTCCTTCATCTATTGGGAAAATAAAAGTCATGAGTTAACCCTACAACTAAAATAGCGACGAAAAGAGTCAATATTCGCCCGTGAAAACTTTATCTTCTTGGATTGATAATTTTTGCTCAATCCAATAGGATAAAAAGAAAAACAAAACAAATATTCGTTAAAACATAAAAAAAGAATATGATATTTAAAAATATCAATTTAAAAATATAAAATAGAAATATTAATATGCTTAGTTAGCTAAAAAAGCAAGATATACAAATGAATAATAGACATTTTGAAAATTTTATTATTCGCGAGGAGCTGGATGAGAAGAAACTCTCATGTCCAGTTCTGTAGTAGAGATGGAATTCAGAACCAACCATCAACTATAACCCCAAAAGAACCAGATTCCGTAAACAACATAGAGGAAGAATGAAGGGAATATCTTATCGAGGTAATCATATTTCTTTCGGTAAATACGCTCTTCAGGCACTTGAACCTGCTTGGATCACGTCTAGACAAATAGAAGCAGGTCGACGAGCAATGACACGAAATGCACGCCGCGGTGGAAAAATATGGGTACGTATATTTCCAGACAAACCGGTTACAGTAAGACCCGCAGAAACACGTATGGGTTCGGGGAAAGGATCCCCTGAATATTGGGTAGCTGTTGTTAAACCAGGTCGAATACTTTATGAAATGGGTGGAGTAACAGAAAATATAGCCAGAAGGGCGATTTCAATAGCATCGTCCAAAATGCCTATACGAACTCAATTCATTATTTCGGGATAAAAAGAATCAAAAGAAAAAGGTCTTGGGGATAAAAAAACAATAACAGGTGCCGGTTTCTTTCTTTGGACAAACAATATTTCTTTTTTTTTTTTTCTTCACTCTTTGCTTTGCATTGAAAGAATAGATTCTAAAAAAATGATATGATTCAACCCCAGACCCTTTTGAATGTAGCGGATAACAGCGGGGCTCGAGAATTGATGTGTATTCGAATCATAGGAGCTAGCAATCGTCGATATGCTCATATCGGTGACGTTATTGTTGCTGTGATCAAAGACGCAGTGCCAAATATGCCCCTAACAAGATCAGAGGTGGTCAGAGCTGTAATTGTACGTACTTGTAAAGAACTCAAACGTGATAATGGTATGATAATACGATATGATGACAATGCTGCGGTTGTCATTGACCAAGAAGGAAACCCCAAAGGAACTCGAATTTTTGGTGCAATTGCCCGGGAATTGAGACAGTTAAATTTTACTAAAATAGTTTCATTAGCTCCGGAGGTATTGTAAGGTCTTCTAAAATAAGATAATACCATTGGTTATAGTAAAGTATTTGAAAGAAAGAGATTAAGAAATATATTCAGAATTTTTAGTAGATTGTGTCGCACGCATATGCCTTTAATTTAAATGTAAATTCATAAACAAATAAGTAAAAAAAAAAACATGTTGATTATATCAAAATTGGGGAGCACCAAGAAATTTAATTCACCATGGGTAGGGATATTATTGCTGACATAATAACTTCTATACGAAATGCTGATATGGATAGAAAAAGGGTGGTTCGAATAGCATATACTAATATCACTGAAAATATTGTTAAAATACTTTTACGAGAAGGTTTTATCGAAAACGTGAGAAAACATAAAGAAACCAAAAAATCTTTTTTGATTTTAACCCTACGGCATAGAAGGAATAGGAAAAGGTCTTATATAAATTTTTTAAATTTAAAACGGATCAGCCGGCCTGGTCTCCGAATCTATTCGAACTACCAACGAATTCCTAGAATTTTAGGTGGGATGGGAATTGTAATTATTTCTACTTCTCGAGGTATAATGACAGACCGAGAGGCTCGACTAGAACGAATTGGTGGAGAAGTTTTGTGTTATATATGGTAATCCTTCTAATATACGAATTGGGTCCGAAACTTCTTATTTGTGAAAACAAAAAGAAAAGGGGCGGGTTGTCTAATATCGTTCCTCCTCCATCAATTGATACTTCAAGGAGGCTTTACCTGGAATGAAAGAACAAAAA